AAAAGAAATCTATTCAATGAATAGCAGCATAAGATCCATTGAGTTCTCTTCGCACTCCTTTGTGAAAGAGTAGAATGAGAAAGCTAATGAATCTTAAACCCATTGATAAAAAGAAAAAAAGAGGATAAATACTATAGTTAGTGAATAAAAGAGGGTTTGGGGATAGAGGGACTTGAACCCTCACAACTTATAAAGTCGACGGATTTTCCTTTTACTAGAAATTTCATTGTTGTCAGTATTGACATGTAGAATGGGACTCTCTCTTTATCCTCGTCCGATTAATCCACTTTTTAAAAGATCTCGAAAACTATGAATTGAAGGATTTGATTACTCAATATTCGATTGGAATGGGTTCACAATAATTCTAAAAAAATTCAGAATTTTCTATTTCATAATCATTCCTAATTTCATTCTAAAAAAGAATAAAGAACCTATATTATGATATGGGTTCCGTGATTAATCGTTTGCTATGTCAGTATCTATACGTGTGTATTAGATGTATAAAGCCCTTACTTTCTCTAAATTTAGAGAGAGTTCCACTACCAACACAACGTAATCAACTCGATTCGTTAGAACAGCTTCCATTGAGTCTCTGCACCTATCCTTTTCCTTTGGATTCTAGTTCGAGAACCACTTGTTTTCTCAAAACACGGATTTGGCTCAGGATTGCCCTTTTTTAATTCCAGGGTTTCTCTGAATTTGGAAGTTACCACTTAGCAGGTTTCCATACCAAGGCTCAATACAATCAAGTCCGTAGCGTCTACCGATTTCGCCATATCCCCATTTTCCTTTTCTTTGATTGAGACCTGGATTCCTTGTGTAATTTCATCCATCTCTTAGTTTTTTTTGGAATCGTTGAATTCATTACTCGACGTAGTCTAGCAGTTCGTCTCTATTTGACAGACCCTGCTTATTGCAATTCAGAATTGAATTGATTCTATCGTTGATGTATTTGCAATTCAATCCGAATCAATATATCCAAAAGTTTTTCTCTCCCCCACCCCCCCCCCGCCTTTCTTTTTTAGAGTATTCAAAATCATACTATAACGCTTGATATTCATTCTTTTTTTTCTAATCAGAATTAGCAATTTCATTTGCTATGATTCTATGTTCTCCTTAGTGAAATATTAATCATTAAATTATTAAGAAATAACAAAAAAAACAAAATATCTCAAAAAATGTCTATAATGATCGAATGAAAATGCCAAGAAATTCGCATTTTCTCTTTTTCTCTTTATTATATCTTTCATCATATATATTATTCTTTTCTATGTATTAGATTACTCATCCGAGCCATATCAAATTGAAAATATCTGAAATCAAATTCAATATAGAAATTGGAATAGATTCTATTCTATTAGAAAAATCAATTTGTGAATTAGAGAAATAAAAAGAAAGTTCAAAAATTTCTATAATCCTATTTAAGGATATCCTCCAGTTAAGCATATCAAGTTAACTTTATCTTTATGAAGTTCTAGTATTTTTTTCTAAGTAGAACTTCCAATTTCGAACTAGTTAATAGCTAAGATTAATAATTAAGATCTGACATTTTACGGATTTCCTATACTATACATATTTCTATTTGTTACACTATTTCTGTTATGTAAGCCCACTTAGCTCAGAGGTTAGAGCATCGCATTTGTAATGCGAGGGTCATCGGTTCAAATCCGATAGTCGGCTTTTTTCTATATCGATGTTCCATGAACAAGAATCTCTCTTTTTCTCCGAATTAAATGGAGAATCCAGGATCTATTATGTGGTTCTACCTTACAATTTTGCTAGATACAAAACAATAAAATAAATAATATATATACAAAAAATCCAGATGTTGATGAAATTCCATTTTTTGTGGTACTTTAGTAGATTTTACTCTGTTTATCCTTTAGTTTAATTCAGTTTTAATTTTGATGTATTCTGTAATGTAAATACAATGAAATTAATTGTGTAAAATGAAATTTCAATAAAATAAACAAGGAGTCTTCATGTCCCGTTATCGAGGACCTCGTTTAAAAAAAATACGCCGTCTGGGAGCTTTACCAGGACTCACTAGAAAAACACCTAAATCCGGAAGTAATCTGAAAAAGAAATTCCATTCTGGGAAAAAAGAGCAATATCGTATTCGTCTTCAAGAAAAACAGAAATTGCGTTTTCATTATGGTCTGACAGAACGACAATTACTTAGATATGTACATATCGCTGGAAAAGCAAAAAGGTCAACAGGTCAGGTTTTACTACAATTACTTGAAATGCGTTTGGATAATATCCTTTTTCGATTGGGTATGGCTTCAACCATTCCTGGGGCCCGGCAATTAGTTAACCATAGACATATTTTAGTTAATGGTCGTATAGTCGATATACCAAGTTTTCGTTGCAAACCCCGAGATATTATTACTACGAAGGATAACCAAAGATCAAAACGTCTGATTCAAAATTCTATTGCTTCATCCGACCCGGGGAAATTGCCAAAGCATTTGACGATTGACACATTGCAATATAAAGGACTAGTTAAAAAAATCCTAGATAGGAAGTGGGTCGGTCTCAAAATAAATGAGTTGTTAGTTGTAGAATATTACTCTCGTCAGACTTGAACTTAACGAAAAAAGGAAAAGTTCATAGAATTTTCTTCCCCTTCCCCTTTCCCCGAACTAAATCGACCTAAGGCCCTTAATTCGTATTTTCCCATTCAACTAGCATAAATGGATTAACCCTAGGATCTTTTTTTCTTTTTTGTTCTTTCCTCTATGTGTATTTTACATACCACAGTAATTTACTAGAAAAAATTTCTATTAAATAAAGGTATTATTGCTGGAATAAATTGTTATTTGATTTGATACATTGTGATCGTTAACGTTGATCAATTAAGAGAAACGGAAAGAGAGGGATTCGAACCCTCGGTAAACAAAAGTCTACATAGCAGTTCCAATGCTACGCCTTGAACCGCTCGGCCATCTCTCCTACATAATCTTATTATGGAAAATAAACTAAGTGAATAGCGAGTTTTCCTATTCCTGCAGTACAGGTACAACCACAACGGCTCGGGGGTTCCATGGTTCTATTGGAAAAATTCCTTTTCATCTAAGTGGAAGGATCCAGGATTTTTTTACTAGGAATTCCGCTCCCTCGAAAAGTTTTAGTTTGGGTTTTCCCCAAACCAAAGAAAAAGAGAATGGAAGAATTCTTCTTATTCCATAATAAAATAGAGGAACCCTAGAATTCTGTTTGCATAAGGTACGCTACGCCATACAATCGAAATCTAAAAAAGGGTATGAGACAATTAATGACTTTGAAAACGCGAAATAGCTGATGAGAGAAGTTATTGTTGAGAAATAGAAAAGTGGAATGAAATCCAATCTTAGTCAAATATTTCATATCTCTTCTTGTCCAAACAGAAGGAAAAGGAGATAATTTGAGCTGAGCGGAAAATCCATACCTCTCTTATCCATTTAGAGCATATGGATCGATCGATTTATAAGAATCGAATGTGTTTGTTTTTATGTTATTTTGTGAAGAAATGAAAACAATTCTATATAGAATGGGTTGGGAATTATGCCTAGATCCCGTATAAATGGAAATTTCATTGATAAGACCTCTTCAATTGTAGCCAATATTTTATTGCGAATAATTCCGACAACCTCAGGGGAAAAAAGGGCATTTACTTATTATAGAGATGGTGCGATTTGACTCTTTTTTTTTTGTTTTTTTTTAGCCCTACCTACACCTCAGTCTTACGAGAAAGAGAGGGGGTTCGCATAGAGAGAACAAAATTAGTAAAGGAAACCCACGCTTGGGGAAGGTGAGGTGAACTAACAATTCCTTCTGTCGTGTATCCTCGATTGATGCGGCCTCAGATGCTTCAATTGTAGATTTGAGTATTGAGCGAAAGGTTACACCTACAGGATAGGTTCTGTATTACAGGCCAATCCTACTCTACTAGTACCAATAGGCAGCATAGGGGAGAAAAGCACTACACCTAGAAATAGGAATCAACAAGAGAAAAACTTTGTTAGAAATTAGCCCTTTCCTGATCGGTATCAGGGCTGGGAAGAATGGTTGGGATAACAAACAACCATCAGGTTTGTACTTTGGATACCCCTATAACCATCAAAGATCGTTGAAGTGGCTAATTCCTCTAAATAGGAGGCGTTGAGAACAAAGAAATTCTTGGAGCTATCGTTTTCCTCTAGCATTAATAGAATTCATTGGTGTTAAGAAAAACCTCTTGCGGGAAGGTTGGCTAGAGATTTCTTGGAAAAATACCAGCCCCTTTCGGTTCATAATAAGATGGGACTAATTCTATTTTTATTCTATAGATTATTTCGCTTAGTACTATGTACAGAAGGGAGGAGCCGTATGAGATGAAAACCTCATGTACGGTTTTGGAACGGAGATTTTTTGAATAGAATGAACGACCGTAACGGATGTTGGCTCAATCCGAAGGAAATTATGCGGAAGCTTTGCAGAATTATTATGAAGCTACGCGACTAGAAATTGATCCCTATGATCGAAGTTATATACTCTATAATATAGGCCTTATACACACAAGCAATGGAGAGCATACAAAGGCTTTGGAATATTATTTCCGGGCACTAGAACGAAACCCCTTCTTACCGCAAGCTTTTAATAATATGGCCGTGATCTGTCATTACGTGCGACTATCTCCACTATAGAAAGAAGAAAAAAAAAGAAAGGATCAAATTTTCTAGTAAATACTAGAAAAAGGGCTTTCTACATAGGGATCGTCAAAACAACGATTTTGCCCTATCAGCTGTAGGAAGGAAGGACACTTCACGAGAATCAAAATAGGAAGAAAGTATGGCCTATACTACTACTCTATGGATAAAGTTCCCAAATTGATAGAGAAAGCACCGTAAAGATCCATTAGTGAGCGACTGGGTCGATACAACTAAAAAAAACTGCTTACTTATCCCATAATATGGGGCAAAATTTAGGAATCTGCTTATGTAATAGAGCCGATCCACTAAGGAATTAAGCAGCGGTGT